TGCAAAAAATTGCAAAAAATTGCAAAAAATTGCAAAAAATTGCAAAAAATTGCAAAAAATTGCAAAAAATTGCAAAAAATTGCAAAAAATTGCAAAAAATTGCAAAAAATTGCAAAGAATTGCAAAGAATTGCAAAGAATTGCAAAGAATTGCAAAGAATTGCAAAGAATTGCAAAGAATTGCAAAGAATAGTTTAAGAAGAATCCTAGCTTTGGGGGTTAGGGGCGGGGGTTTAAGTCCCTCTTCTTTGAGCAGTAGGGAGGGGTTTAACCTCCGGCGCCCGGCTTACAAGGCCGATGCTCTAACTCTGAGCTACTAGTGCAGGTTCATTCGAGAGCTTTATTCTCTAGGTGGCTTGCCAATGGTATGATGATTAGGAATAAAGCGAAGTAGATAAGAGAGGCCGCTTGTCCGATGATAATAAAAGGGTGTTCCACTGGTATGCCCCCAATTCATGTGAGAATTATGACGTCTGCCACTAGCGTTCAGAAAAGGAATTGTGTTAGGGGGCGGAATGTGAGGCCTCGTTGTTTAGATGCGTGGAGAAGGGGGATTAACATAAGAATTAAGATCGAGAATAAAAGGGCTAAGACCCCCCCTAGTTTATTAGGGATGGATCGTAAGATTGCGTATGCGAATAAGAAGTACCATTCTGGTTTGATATGAGGTGGTGTAACTAGGGGATTGGCCGGGGTAAAATTGTCAGGGTCGCCCAGGAGATTGGGGGAAAATAGGGATAAGGTTGTCAAGGCGGTTAATAAGACGATGAAGCCTAAGAGGTCTTTATATGAGAAGTAGGGGTGGAAAGAGATTTTATCTGCATCTGAGTTCAACCCTAAGGGGTTATTTGATCCAGTCTCGTGGAGGAAAAGAAGGTGAATTATTGTTGCTGCTGCAATAATGAAGGGGAACAAAAAGTGAAATGCGAAGAAACGAGTGAGGGTGGCATTGTCTACTGAAAAGCCCCCTCAAATTCATTGCACAAGAACATTACCTACATAGGGGATGGCAGATAGAAGATTAGTAATAACTGTAGCCCCTCAAAACGATATTTGTCCTCATGGGAGAACATAACCAACGAAAGCGGTCATTATGACTAGAAGTAAAAGGACTACTCCGATATTTCAGGTTTCTTTATATAAATACGAGCCGTAGTATAAACCTCGGCCGATATGAAGGTAGATACAGATAAAAAAGAAAGAAGCGCCATTAGCATGAATGTTTCGAATTAGTCAGCCGTAGTTGACGTCTCGGCAGATATGTGCAACGGATGAAAATGCTGTTGCAATATCTGAGGTATAGTGTATAGCCAAGAAGAGGCCTGTTAAAATTTGTGTAATTAAGCAAAGGCCTAGTAAAGAGCCAAAGTTTCATCAGGCTGAAATATTAGAGGGGGTAGGGAGATCGACTAGTGCGTGGTTAGCGATTTTTAGGAGTGGGTGGGTTTTTCGTAGGCTTGCCATTATGTTTTTGTAGTTGAATTACAACGGTGGTTTTTCAGGCCATAAGTTCTGGTTAAATTCCAGGTAAAAACTATGATATATGTTATGTTTTTACTTATAGTTGGGTTAGTAGTTGGGTTAGTGGGTGTGGCTTCAAACCCTTCTCCTTATTTTGCTGCATTAGGGTTAGTATTAGTTGCAGGTGTGGGATGTGGGCTATTAGCTGGACATGGAGGGGCTTTTTTGTCTCTAGTTTTGTTTTTAATTTACTTAGGGGGAATATTAGTTGTGTTTGCTTATTCTGCTGCACTTGCTGCTGAGCCTTACCCTGAAACTTGAGGGAGTCGCTCTGTGGTAGTTTACATGGGTGCTTATATAGTTCTTGTGCTTTTATGTTCTGTTATTTTTTGAAAGGGGTGATTTGATTTTTCTTGAGTGCCTGCTTGTGATACATCAGACTTTGTTTCTATACATGCATGTATAGGTGGGGTAGCTGTCATTTATTCGCTAGGGGGTTTACCATTGGTGATTAGTGCTTGGATCCTGTTGTTAACATTGCTGGTTGTTTTGGAGCTAACTCGAGGTTTAGCACGAGGAACCCTTCGTGCTGTTAGGTGATGAGTACAACTATGAATAAAAATAGTGTTAGAATATACAGGGTTAGGTATGTTTTGATGATACCCTGTTGAATATTGCTAATGGAAGAGGCAATTGGTGTATTTATGTGAACCAGGGCTTTTGGTCCGGCCTCTTCTAACCAAGTTTGATCAATAGATCGGGTTGCAATAGTCTGTCCTGCAGTTAGGGACACTAGTGGTGAGAAGCGGTGAATAATTGTTGGGAAGAAGCCTAGTATGTTTGAAAATATAAAAGAATTGGCTTTGGATACGGGTTGATTTTGGTTGTTTGTAAAAGAGGTTAAGTCTAGGGCAATAAAAAGGCCGAGAACTGATACGATAAGGGCACTTAGTTTTAGTAAAGGTGCTATTGTTATGATAGGTAAATTGAGGGTGTTAATATTGGAGGTAAGTAATAATCCTGATAGAATGCTTCCTCAGGCCAACCGTTTTAGGGGGTTAATTAAGGACGGGTTGTTTTCATTGATGGGGGAAAGGGGTTTAAATCGTGGGTGTCCTATAGTGACAAAGAATACGATTCGTAGACTGTAAGCAGCCGTGAAAGAGGTAGCAATAATAGTTAAGGTTAAGGCTCAGGCGTTAATGCTAGAGGTATTGAGGGCTTCGATGATGGCGTCTTTGGAGAAAAAGCCTGCTAAGAAAGGAGTGCCTGTTAGAGCCAGGCTGCCGATGGTAAGGCATGATGATGTAATGGGGGTTAAGTTATATAAGCCCCCCATCTTTCGGATATCTTGTTCATCATTAAGGCTGTGAATAATCGACCCTGAGCACAGAAACAGTATGGCTTTAAAAAAGGCATGGGTGCAAATATGTAGGAAAGCGAGTTCAGGCTGATTTAGGCCGATTGCTACTATCATTAAGCCAAGTTGACTGGATGTAGAAAAAGCAATAATTTTTTTAAGGTCATTTTGGGTTAGGGCACAAGTAGCGGTAAATAATGTGGTTAAAGCTCCAAGACATAGGCAAATGGTGGCTACTATAGGGCTTGTATCCAGGAGAGGACTTATTCGAATCAGCAGGAAAATGCCTGCAACCACCATAGTGCTTGAATGTAATAGGGCAGAGACCGGTGTAGGACCCTCCATTGCGGCTGGTAGCCACGGATGAAGGCCGAATTGAGCAGATTTTCCAGTAGCGGCAAGGACCAATCCTAGAAGTGGCAGAGTAAGGTCAAGTTCCTTAGCTAAAATAAATATTTGTTGTATTTCTCAACAATTAATATTTGTTGCAAACCAGGCTATTGCCATAATTAATCCGATGTCCCCTACTCGGTTATAAAGTACTGCTTGGAGTGCTGCAGTGTTTGCATCTGTCCGCCCGTACCATCAGCCGATAAGGAGGAATGATATAATTCCGACCCCCTCTCAGCCAATAAAAAATTGAAACATGTTGTTTGCAGACACAAGTGTAATCATTGCTACAAGGAAGATAAGAAGATATTTAAAAAACCGATTTATGTAAGGGTCGGCATGCATATATCAAGATGCGAACTCTAGAATTGCTCAAGTGACATAGAGAGCGATAGGGGTAAATAGCGTTGAATAATAATCAAATTTAAAGCTAATATTAATATCAAAAGCCAATGTATTTGTCCACGTTCAGGCTGTTACTACCACCTCAGCGCCCTCATTTAAAAATAGAAACAGGGGGATAAGGCTAATGAAAAATGCTAGCTTTACTGCAGTTTTAACTTGTAGCATCGATCAGTTTGAGGGAAGTGAACTAGTAGTTCATGATATCATGACTGGGTAAAGTAAGATTAGAAAAGTAATAATTAGACTAGATGCTATGATTAAAGGTGAGGTATACATAGCTGCTACTTGGACTTGCACCAAGAGTTTTTGGTTCCTAAGACCAATGGATGAGCTATTATCCTTTAGAAGCTGGGCGAAGGAGCCCGGATGTTAGCCCGGGGGGCGAAAATTAGCAGTTTTCGTTGCTTATGCCTCTTTCGGTGAATAGAAGGATATTAGCCCTCATTTCTAGAATCACAATCTAGTATTTTTGTTAAATTATATTTACAAGCTGTCCAACCTCAAATTAGTTCTGGTTTAAAGATTAGTATAAATAGTGGTAGTGTGTGTATGGTGAGAAGAAGGTGTTCTCGGGAGTGTGAGGGCTCTAATGTTAAAATGTGAGGGGGTAAAGGGCCCCGTTGAGTTATTAAGAACATATAAAGTGAGTAGCCTGCTGTAATGAGTGTTCCTGAGCCTGTCAAGGCAATAGTTCATCAGGATCAGTTAAAAAGTGACGTAATAATTATTAGTTCTCCTATTAGGTTTGGTAGAGGGGGGAGTGCTAAGTTGGCCAAGCTTGAGAAAAATCACCAAGTGGTTATTAAAGGGAGGGCTATTTGTAACCCTCGGGCTAGGATCATTGTTCGGCTGTGGGTTCGTTCATAGTTTGTATTGGCTAAACAAAATAAGGCAGATGAGGTTAGTCCGTGGGCGATTATGAGAATTATGGCACCAGTGATCCCTCAGGAAGTTTGCGTTAGGATTCCAGCTACGACTAAGCCTATGTGGCTTACAGAAGAATAAGCAATGAGTGATTTTAGGTCGGTTTGACGTAAGCAGATGGATCCTGTTATAATTACGCCTCACAGTGCGAGAATAATAAAGGGGTAGCTTAGTTCTTTACTTAAGGGCTCAAGAACTGTTAGTATTCGAATTATTCCGTAACCTCCGAGCTTAAGTAGTACGGCTGCAAGAATTATGGAGCCTGCAATTGGTGCTTCTACGTGGGCTTTTGGTAATCACAGGTGTACCCCATAAAGTGGTATTTTTACTAGAAAAGCTATTAGACAAGCTGCTCATCAGAATTTATCTGCATAGGATATTAAATGAATGGGGTTATTGTACTGTAACGTGAGAAGTGATAAAGAACCTGTCGAATTTTGCAAAATGAGTAAGGCTACAAGAAGGGGTAGGGAGCCTACAAGAGTATAAAAAAGGAAGTATGTCCCTGCATTAAGTCGTTCTGTCTGATTACCTCAGCGGGTAATCAGGATCAATGTGGGGATAAGGGTGGCTTCAAACATTACATAAAATATGATTAGTTCTGTTGCACTAAAAGCTAAGATTAAAAAAAATTGTAGAGAAGTTAGAAGGGTAATATACATACGTTGTCGGTTAATAGGTTCAGAAGAAGTGTGGTTTTGACTAGCAATAATAGTCAGTGGTAGTAGTCAGCAAGTAAGGATTATAAGGGGGGTAGAGATGGGGTCTGTGGCTATGAAAAGGTTGATTGAATTTCACCCTGTCTCTAGTACACTACTTAGTCAAGTGAAACTAACCATAGCAATTAATAGGCTGTGAAGTATGGTTGTAGATCAAAGTCATTTTGCAGGTGTAAGCCATGCAGTGGGGATAAGTATAATGGTAGGTACAAGAATTTTTAGCATTGTAACAGGCTTAGGCTTTGTAAGTGATCGGAGCCGTGTGTTCGAGCAGTAGCTACAAGTAAAGCAAGACCGGCTCCTGCCTCACAAGCTGAAAATGCAAGAAGCAGTATGGGGGAGGTTAAAAAACTAGAAGAGTCTAGTTGAAGGGACCACAGTGATAGTGCAATAAATAGGGACAGTATTATACCTTCTAGGCATAAAAGTGCCGAGAGAAGATGCGTTCGGTGAAAAGCTAAACCTGATAGGCCTAGCAGAAAAGCTGATGAAAAGGCGAAATGGATTGGGGTCATTGGGCAATTGTGGGTTTAAACCACAGGCTTTTGAGTCGAAATCAAATATTTTACTTAAACTAATTGCTCATTCGGCTCATTCTAGGCCGCCTTGGATTCATTCATAAATTAAGCCTAGTGTAAGAAGGGTTAATACTGCTGAAGCTCAAAGAAAGGTGGTAGTGGGGGAGATTAATTGGTTACTTCAGGGCAGGGGTAGGAGTAATGCAATTTCTAAATCAAAAAGGAGAAAAAGGATGGCAATTAAAAAAAACCGTAAAGAAAAAGGAAGCCGAGCGCTTCCTAAGGGGTCAAAACCACATTCATAGGGGGATAATTTTTCATGGTCGGGGTTTATTAGTGGGAGTCAAAATGAGACTACTGCTAATAAGGCACATAGGGCGGTGGTTAATATAATAATGGTTATAATAAGATTCATTATCTTTCCTTGGATTTTAACCAAGGCCGGGTGATTGGAAGTCACTTATACTAAGTTATACTAGAAAGACTATGAGCCTCATCAATAGATAGAGATGTAGAGGAATAGTCATACTACATCTACGAAATGTCAGTATCAGGCAGCGGCTTCAAACCCAAAATGGTGATCAGAAGTAAAGTGGAATTTAATTTGACGCAGTAGGCACACAGCCAAGAAAGTTGAGCCAATAATCACATGGAGGCCGTGAAAACCTGTTGCTACAAAGAATGTAGAGCCGTAGACACCGTCTGCAATTGTAAAGGGAGCTTCATAATATTCTATTGCTTGTAGGGCAGTGAAGTAAAATCCGAGAAGGATTGTAAGAGTAAGAGACTGAATAGCCTGTTTTCGTTGAGCTTCTATAATGCTATGGTGCGCTCAGGTAACTGTAACCCCCGATGCAAGAAGAACTGCAGTGTTTAACAGTGGAACTTCGAAAGGGTCTAAGGTAATAATACCTGTTGGAGGTCAGCAACCTCCTAGCTCAGGGGTGGGGGCAAGACTTGAGTGATAGAAGGCTCAGAAGAATCCTAAGAAGAAAAAGACTTCTGAAGTGATAAACAGGATTATACCGTATCGAAGGCCTTTTTGAACAGGGGGTGTGTGGTGACCTTGGAAGGTCCCCTCCCGAATGATGTCCCGTCATCACTGATATATTGTTAAAAGCAATAGGATTAATCCCAGGGTTATTAAAGTGGTAGAATGGTAATGAAATCAAATTGCAAGCCCCGATGTTATTAAGAGGGCAGCAATTGCGCCTGTGAGGGGTCAAGGACTAGGATCAACTATGTGGTATGCATGTGCTTGGTGGGCCATAAGTATTAAATGTTTTCTTGGAGGTATAAGCTAATTAGTAAAACGAAGACATAGGCCTGGATTATGGCAACGGCCACTTCTAGTAATGTCAGTAAGAATAATAAAGTAGCTGTTAAGACAGCTACAGTTGGTATAAGTGGTAAAAGTACAAAGGCAGCTGTTGCAATAAGTTGAATCAATAGGTGACCTGCTGTTAGGTTGGCTGTTAACCGAACACCAAGGGCTAAAGGACGAATGAATAGGCTAATTGTTTCGATGATGATTAATACAGGGATTAAAAGAGTGGGGGTACCTTCAGGAAGAAGGTGTCCTAGGGCGTGGGTTGGTTGGTTTCGTATCCCAATAATTACTGTGGCAAGTCATAGGGGTACTGCCAAGGCTATATTCATTGATAGTTGTGTAGTTGGTGTAAAGGTGTAGGGTAAAAGCCCTAATATATTTAGAGTAATAAGAAATAGTATTAAAGAGGTTAGTATTACTGCTCATTTATGGCCACCTACGTTTAAGGGTAGGAGTAGTTGTTGGGTAAAGCGGTTAATAAATCAACCTTGAAGTGTTAGTAAGCGATTATTAAGTCAGCGGGAGGAGGGGGAGGGATACAGGATTCAAGGCAGAGTTAAGGCAAGGGTAATTAACGGGATACCCAGGAAAGTGGGGCTTGCAAATTGATCAAAGAAGCTTAGTATCATGGTCAGTTTCAGGGTTTAGTTTCAAAGGTCTTTGTATCCCGGGGGGAGGGTTCGTTTGGATAAGTGTGGGCTAGAACTTTAGGGGGAATAAGTGTTAAGAAAACAAATCATGAGAAAATCAAAATTATTAGTCAGGGGGCAGGGTTTAATTGAGGCATGTCACTAGGGGTGGTTGGGAGTCACCAATCTTTAGCTTAAAAGGCTAATGCTAGACCCTGTTTAGCTTCTTAGTGAGATATCTTCTAGTATCGTAGCTGATCAGTTTTCAAAATGTTCAAGGGGGACGGCTTCAACTACAATAGGCATAAAGCTGTGATTAGCTCCACAAATTTCGGAGCATTGGCCGTAAAAAACTCCAGGGCGAGATGTAATAAAGGCTGTTTGGTTTAAACGTCCGGGTACTGCATCTATTTTTACACCTAGGGCTGGAAGTGCTCATGAATGAAGCACATCTTCAGCAGACACTAAGACACGGATTGGGGATTCTACAGGTACTACCATTCGATGGTCAACTTCAAGAAGGCGAAATTGACCGGGGCTTAGTTCTTGGGTAGGTACCATATATGAGTCAAAGCCAAGGTCTGTGTAATCAGTATATTCATAACTTCAGTACCATTGGTGACCTATAGCTTTAACTGTTAGGTGCGGGTTATTTACTTCATCTATTAGGTATAGAATGCGTAACGATGGTAATGCAATGAGAATTAGGATAATCGCTGGTAATAAAGTTCAGATAATCTCAACTTCTTGGGAATCTAAAATATATTTATTGGTCAATTTAGTGGTAATTATAGCCACAATAATGTAAAGTACTAGTGTGCTGATAAGAAATACAATTATTAGGGCATGGTCGTGAAAGTGAAGGAGTTCTTCTATTACTGGGGAAGCTGCATCTTGAAAGCCTAGTTGTGAGGGGTGTGCCATTGAAAAAGATACGTCGGATTTTAACCAACAATTTTGCCTTGACAAGGCAATGTAAATTTTACTAGTATCTTATGAAGAAAGTGACAGAGCGGTTATGTGGTCGACTTGAAATCGATACATGGGGGTTCGACTCCTCCCTTTCTCGTTAATTGTGTTGAATTTGAACAAATGCTGGTTCTTCAAAGGTATGATAAGGAGGAGGGCATCCGTGCAGTCACTCGACGTTTGTTATTGTTATTTCAACTGCGAAAACCTCTCGCTTAGCTACAAAGGCTTCTCAAATAATGAATAAGAATATAATTACGGCCACTAATGAGACTAAAGAGCCTAAAGAAGAAACGGTGTTTCAAAGGGTATAAGCATCAGGGTAGTCTGAGTATCGACGAGGCATGCCTGCTAAACCGAGAAAGTGTTGGGGGAAAAAGGTAAGATTTACGCCTGTAAATATTAGTGCAAAGTGGATTTTTGTTCAAGTGCTGTGTAGAGTATAGCCAGTAAAGAGAGGGAATCAGTGGACAAAGGCTGCTACGATAGCAAAAACAGCCCCTATTGAAAGAACATAATGGAAGTGAGCTACTACATAATATGTGTCGTGAAGTACGATATCTAATGAGGAATTAGCCAAGACAATACCTGTTAGGCCTCCTACAGTAAAAAGGAAAATAAAGCCTAAAGCCCAGAGCAGGGGTGTTTCTCATTTAATTGAGGCTCCATGTAGGGTTGCTAATCAGCTAAAAACTTTTACCCCTGTTGGGATTGCGATGATTATAGTAGCGGAGGTGAAGTAAGCTCGGGTATCTACATCTATCCCAACCGTAAATATGTGGTGGGCTCATACAATGAAGCCTAAAAGTCCGATTGCTATCATAGCTCACACTATACCCATATAACCAAAAGGCTCTTTTTTGCCTGAGTAGTAGGCAACAATATGGGAAATCATGCCGAACCCTGGAAGAATAAGAATATAAACTTCAGGGTGACCAAAAAATCAGAACAGGTGTTGGTAAAGAATTGGATCCCCACCTCCGGCTGGATCAAAGAAAGTAGTATTTAGGTTTCGGTCCGTTAGAAGTATTGTAATACCAGCAGCAAGCACGGGAAGGGATAAGAGAAGTAACACAGCTGTAATTAAAACAGATCAAACAAATAGTGGGGTTTGATATTGTGATAAAGCAGGGGGTTTTATATTAATGATGGTTGTAATAAAATTAATTGCACCGAGAATTGAGGATACTCCTGCAAGATGAAGTGAAAAAATTGTTAGGTCAACGGATGCTCCCGCATGGGCCAGATTTCCAGCTAAAGGGGGATATACGGTCCATCCTGTCCCAGCCCCTGCTTCTACCCCAGAAGAGGCGAGTAAGAGTAAGAAAGACGGGGGCAAGAGTCAAAAGCTTATATTATTCATCCGAGGGAACGCCATGTCGGGGGCCCCAATCATTAGGGGGACTAACCAATTACCGAAACCCCCAATTATGATGGGCATTACTATAAAGAAGATTATAACAAAAGCGTGTGCAGTAACAATGACATTATAAATCTGGTCATCCCCAAGAAGGGCCCCAGGTTGGCTCAGTTCTGCTCGGATAAGCAGGCTCAAAGCTGTGCCTACTATTCCAGCTCAGGCACCAAATACTAGATATAGAGTGCCGATGTCTTTATGATTAGTCGAGAAAAATCAACGTGTGATTGCCACAGGTAGGATGGCTGAGTAAGCGGTGGATTGTAATCCCACACACAGAGGTTTGAGCCCTCTTCTTATCAGGCCTTGGGGTGTTACATGTAAGATTGCAAATCTTAAGAAGCAGGCTAAGACCCTGCCGAGGCTTTCCCCCGCCTTCCCCGCCCTCAGGCGGGGGAAAGTAGATGGATGCCCGCTGGTTTAGGCATTTAGCTGTTAACTAAAATTTTGTAGGATCGAGGCCTTCCCATCTAGAAAGGCTTTAGCTTAATTAAAGTGTCTGTTTTGCATATAGAAGATGTGGGTTAATGTCCTGCAAGTCTTATAGAGATTGAGGGGTTTTAACCCCCGCTTAAAGCTTTGAAGGCTTTTGGTCTGATTATCCTAAATCTCTAGAAATAAAGAAATGAAGTTGCGGAGGGTGAAAGCGGTAGGAGTAGTAATGTGCCCATAACAGCAGACGATAATAAAGTAGTGTTTTTTATTATTGTAAAGCGTCAGGGGGCCAAACCGTTTGAAGTGTTGGGGCTAATTGTAAGGGTAATAGCATAAGTTAGACGTAGATAAAAGTACAAGCTGAGTAGAGCGCTTAGTGCGGCAATTGTGGCTGTTACGGGAAGGCTTTGTTTTGTTAATTCTTGTAGAATTAGTCATTTTGGTATAAACCCAGTAAGTGGGGGAAGGCCGGCCAAGGATAGGAGAACAAGGGGTGTCAAGGCTGTGAGTGTGGGGGCCTTGGCTCAGCAGGTGGCTAAAGTATTAATATTTGTTGCTTTATTTAGTTTAAATGTTAAAAAGGTGGCAGTAGTCATAGTTATGTATACTAATAAAGCCAGGATGGTTAAAGAAGGGGAAAATTTAAGGATCAGGATTATTCAGCCAAGGTGTGCAATTGAAGAGTAGGCTAAAATCTTCCGTAATTGGGTTTGGTTTAAGCCGCCCCACCCCCCTACTAGGGTTGAAAGTACCCCCAGGGTAATTAAAAGGGTTGGGTTTAAATTGTGGATCTGATAAAGCAAGGCAAAGGGTGCAAGCTTTTGTCAGGTTGATAAGATCAGGCCTGTTGTAAGATCAAGTCCTTGTAGGACGTCGGGCAGTCAGGCATGAGTTGGGGCTAGTCCAATTTTTAGTGCTAAAGCGAGGGTAATAAGTGTAATAGGGATGGGGTGAGATATCTCCTGCAGTTGCCATTCGCCAGTGAGTCAAGCGTTTGTGGTGGCGGCAAATAATAATATTGCTGCTGCCGTAGCTTGAGTTAAAAAGTACTTAGTGGTCGCTTCTACGGCTCGTGGGTGATGATGTTGGGCTATAAGAGGCACAATTGCTAGTGTATTTACTTCTAACCCTATTCAAGCAATTAGTCAGTGGGAGCTTGCAAATGTAATAGTTGTGCCTAAACCTAGGCTAAACAGCAGGGTGGCTAAAACGTAAGGATTCATTAGTAAAAGAAGGGGTTTAACCTACATGTTTGGGGTATGGGCCCAAAAGCTTAATTAGCTGATCTTACTAGGAAGTGGTGTAGTGGAAGCACTAAGAGTTTTGATCTCTTAAGGTAGGGTTCAAACCCCTTCTTTCTAAGGAGTTGGGGGGATTTTAACCCCCATAGTTCACTCTATCAAAGTGACCCTTTGCTTCAGGCACAAATCCTTACTAGAATATAGGTGGTAAACTTGCAAGTGCGATTGGGAGGGCGAGATTTCATAGGATAAGGGCTAGTGCCAGCGGGAGAAAATTTTTTCAAATTAAGTGTATTAGTTGGTCATAACGAAAGCGAGGGTAGGATGCTCGAACTCATAAAAATACTAGTGAGAGGATGGCCGCTTTGGTTATTATGTTTAATGTTGTTAGCTCGGGGCAGTTGGGGAAATGTGAAGCGCCTAGAAACAGGACTGTTGATAGGGTGTTTATTATCAAAATATTAGCATATTCAGCCAAGAAAAAAAGTGCAAAAGGTCCTCCTGCATATTCTACATTAAACCCTGAGACAAGCTCAGACTCTCCTTCTGTGAGGTCAAAAGGGGCACGGTTAGTTTCTGCAAGTGTAGAGATATACCATATTGCTGTTAGAGGCCATATTGGGACGATTAGTCAAATGGCCTCTTGGGCTGAGTTGAATGTTTGTAATGTAAATCCTCCTGTTAAAATGATTGAACTTAGTAAAATTAGGCCTAGACTAACTTCATAAGAAATTGTTTGAGCAACTGCTCGCAATGCTCCAATTAGGGCGTATTTTGAGTTAGAAGCTCATCCTGAGCCTAAAATCGAATAAACCGCGAGGCTTGACAGGGCTAGAATAAATAAAATACTTAGGTTCAAATCTGTAACAGGGTAAGGTAGGGGTATGGGTGATCAAAGCATTAACGCGAGGATTAGAGCAAATATGGGGGTGAAAATAAATAAAAGGGGGGAGGAGGTAGAGGGGCGAACAGGTTCTTTGGTAAAAAGTTTAAGGCCGTCGGCTACCGGTTGTAGGAGGCCGTATGGGCCTACGATGTTTGGGCCCTTGCGTAATTGCATATAACCCAACACCTTTCGTTCAAGAAGTGTTAAGAAAGCCACAGCCAGTAAAATGGGGATAATGAATGCCAAGGGGTTAATAAGGTGGGTTATTAATGTTAGGAGCATAGTTAGGGAGAGGATTTGGACCTCTGTTGAAAGAGCTTAAGTCTTTTACATTTACCGGGCTCTGCCACCCCAACAAGCCTTAAATTTCAGGCTAGGGGGCATGCCCTCTAGCCTTGTTTAGTTATTTTCATTAGGTGTGGGTGAGGCTTACTTTAAGTATGGGCCTCTTCTTTTCGGTCCTTTCGTACTAGAAAAGATCATTTCATAGATAGAAACTGACCTGGATTACTCCGGTCTGAACTCAGATCACGTAGGACTTTAATCGTTGAACAAACGAACCCTTAATAGCGGTTGCACCATTAGGATGTCCTGATCCAACATCGAGGTCGTAAACCCCCTTGTCGATATGGGCTCTTAAAGGGGATTGCGCTGTTATCCCTAGGGTAACTCGGTCCGTTGTTCGGCATTGCCGGATCTTGTGGTCAGATATTCTGTTTCCTTGAACGGGAGCTCTTAGCTGTGGAAAAGTGTTTCCAGTCCTCATGGGGGTTTTTTATTTCCCCGCGGTCGCCCCAACCAAAGACATTTAGACAGGGTCAATTTGGTTTAGTCCTTTAGTAGGGGTGTTTAACAAGGTCTGCTTATGTCTAAAGCTCCATAGGGTCTTCTCGTCTTATGTTATTATTCCCGCTTCTGCACGGGAAGATCAATTTCATTGACTTAGAAAAGGAGACAGTTAAGCCTTCGTTATGCCATTCATACAGGTCTTCATTTAAAAGACAATTGATTGCGCTACCTTTGCACGGTCAGAATACCGCGGCCGTTGAACTCATCGTCACTGGGCAGGCGGGACCTCTTATTTTTAGGGGTTCAAGAGGCGATGTTTTTGGTAAACAGGCGGGGCTTGTGTTTGCCGAGTTCCTTCTTTTCTTTTTAGTCTTTCCCAGGTGGCACACCAGTGTAGGTTTAACGGTTAATCGGTAAATAGTTTTCCTGTGCTATGATTTAATACCCTCTTTGTTTGGGGCCGTTAAGGTTCGGTGGATGGTCCATGCCGATGTACACTTGTGCGTGGAGAGAGTCTGTGTCTCTTATTACTCATATTAGCATTATCTCTTCTATGGAGGCATAGAATAACCTGTTAGGGGGTAGGGGATTAAGATTATATTATCAGGATCGTAGGATTAGGACTGTGTAGGAGCTGTAACGCTTTCTATATGGATGGCTGGTTTTAAGCCCACCTGAACACTCATCCTTGTTGTTTGTGATCTTTATCCATCTATAAAAGTTGTTTCTTTATTCAGAGGAGCTGTACCTCCTTTGACTAACTCTTTTGGTTTCTTGGGGTCTAATATCTACTATGACTAGAGAAGCCAAAAGGCTGAACTTCTATCCATTTCTCAGGTAACCAGCTATAACTAAGTTCGGTAGGTCTATCACCTCTACTCAAAGCTCTTCCCACTCTTTTGCCACAGAGACGGGTGTGCCCTAAAATAGGCTGTCTTGGAGTAGCTCACTTAGTTTCGGGGGTTCAGACTAAAGTTCTCTTTGCCTGAATATTTCTAGCTAAAACATGATGCAAAAGGTACGAGCACTATGCTCTGCTTTTTTAGGCTTTACTGGGTTATTTCATTTCTCTTTCAACTTTCCCTTACGGTACTTTCTCTATTGCGCCATGATCCTTTTTTGTCACCCATACTAAGGGGGAAAAATGATTTGTTGTTTAAATTAAGTGTATTAGTGGTAGTTAATATTTTTTACTTATTCAGGCGGGGGGCTAGTTTATGGGCTCAGGGTATCCTGATTTGCACAGGAGACTTCTCAGTGTAGGGGAGATGCTTTTCTAGTTTAGCTATACCCTGATTGTTTTCCAAGTGCACCTTCCGGTACACTTACCATGTTACGACTTGCCTCCCCTTGTTTAATTTTACGTTTTAGGTATATATGTTAGGGTTTTTGGAGAGAGTGACGGGCGGTGTGTGCGTGCTTTAGGGCCAGTTTCAGTAAAACACTCTATTTTTTACTTACTTCTAAATCCTCCTTTAGACAAACATTTCATTTTGTCGTTCGTTTTCGCTGAGTAGCGAATGTAGCCCATTGCTTCCCCTTCCATGCACTACACCTCGACCTAACGTTTTAGGCTGGTGCCAGTCTTGCTTACTGTTAATCCTTCATAGGGTAAACTGACGACGGTGGTATATAGGCGGAAAAAGGCTAGGAAGGGTGAGGTTTAACGGGGGTTATCGGTTCTAGAACAGGCTCCTCTAGGTGGATCTAAAGCACCGCCAAGTCCTTTGGGTTTTAAGCTTATGCTCGTAGTTCCCAGGCGGATGGGGAGGGTAGTACCCCATCAATGTTTAGGGCTAAGCATAGTGGGGTATCTAATCCCAGTTTGTATCATAGCTTTCGTGGGTTCAGGGAATATAAAGCCACTTTCGTGGTTGATCTTCTTATTATCGGGCGCGTATAACAGCCTTGATAGTATTCGGCTTTAGTTTTAACTTTCCTTAACCACCCTTTACGCCGATGTCTTACAACTTGGGCCCCTCGTATAACCGCGGTAGCTGGCACGAGTTTAACCGGCCCTATTAGCTTTAACTAAGTCAAGTTTTCACTTATGGCTTAATATTTATCACTGCTGAATTCCCTTGGGGGTGTGGCTAAGCAAGGTGTCATGGGCTAAAGTTTGAGCCTGATACCAGCTCCTTGTTCTCTTAAGAGAACTGTGGGGCATTCTCACGGGAGTGCGGATACTTGCATGTGTAATTTTAGCTAAAGTTGATAGTAAAGTCAGGACCAAGCTTTTGTGTCTGTGGAACTTTCTAGGGTTCATCTTAACATCTTCAGTGTTATGCTTTATTTAAGCTACATAAAC